TACTCCGATAGATTGTTACCGTATATTGCTTAGAATACAAAACCTTTCATTTCATTTTATGGAAAGGTTTTGTATTCTTCAAATGTTTATTGTTATTCCTCATCCTTTTTCCCATTCCATTATTTATGGAATGGATATGTGCAGTTCCTCTGCATCCAGCAGGAATTGAACCCGCGAATTCGCCAATTATGAGTTGGGTGCTTTAACCATTCAGCCATGGATGCTGGATAAAGATTATAAACATACTCATTAATATGGAGTATAGACTCGGATCTGAAATTGGGTAGTTCGGGACCCACATTCTCTCATATTTGATTCATGTCAAATATTATCAATAGACATTTTAGAACGGACAGGGAGGGACAATATGAGCAAAGAAGAGGGAGAGAACAGAATATATTGATTAATCTATCTATTGAAATCGGGGTGTATACGTATCTACATATAGATACGTATCTGTCAATATTAATGTACCCATATCCATATAGATAGAATAGATAGATGGATATGGATACATGGCATGGATATTGACATCTTGCCAGGAACCAGATTTGAACTGGTGGCACGAGGATTTTCAGTCCTCTGCTCTACCAACTGAGCTATCCCGGCTCTTTCCTGTGGATCATCCTGGTACTTTGAGAATGATCTTTATTATTTTCGATCTGGAAGTAACTAATATGAGAAAAAAAATGGACTGCGATCAAATAATTTTCAAATGATCTCATCTATGTGGATCATATATCACAAAATGAATTGATCAACTGATCAACTCAACTTGTAATAAGATGGAAAGATTCCTGTTTTCATTTCTTCTCTTCATGAGTAAATAAAATAGTGAGGTGGGTGAAAGAATAAAGAAGTGAGAATGGATTCAAACTAACGGAATTGGATAAAATGGATCAGTCGTTCGGGAACGAACCTGAGTGGGGATAGAGGGACTTGAACCCTCACGGTCTATAAAGCCAACGGATTTTCCTCCTACTGCAATTTGCATTGTTGTTGACATTGACACGTAGAATTGGACTCTATCTTTATCCTCGTCCAATCATTTATTCCAAAAACTAATTCAACCCCCTATCTAGAGTAGAGAAGTTCATAATGGGATTACTTAATGTCAAATAATTACTTCAACTCAAATCTGGCATTTATCTTACGAATAAAATGCTTGGAACGATTCAAGTTCTGATCGCAAGTTTTTTTTTATTTTATAAAACATTCCCACTTTCGAGGTGTAAATAAAGCGTTCTATAAATAGAGTATTGGACCCCAAATGAGATTCATTCGTTAGAATAGCTTCCATTGAGTCTCTGCACCTATCCCCTTCCTATCCTAGGAAAGAAACCATTGTCTCTATGAACCGGATTTGGCTCAGGATTACCCATTCAAAATATCCCAGGGTTCCCTGAATTTGGAAGCTATCACTTGGTAGGTTTCCATACCAAGGCTCAATTCGATCAAGTCCGTAGCGTCTACCAATTCCGCCATATCCCCTTCTCGAAGAACGAGATCATACCTTCATCTAATCCTATTATGTAATCTCCATCAGTGTTATTCGTTAGATATTTGCTCAATATTGGGTGGGAAAAATATCCTCTGCTATTCCCCCTCTCTCACCATCTTTATCTCTACCCCAATCGAATATGACGACCGGGAATCATTATATTATTTCTGCATTTTCAATGCAATGTTATTATCCTCTTCTAGTCAATTTGGAATAGTGAGTAAAACGATCGTTGATATAAATTGACCCTTCCTTACTTCCCTTTTCTTTCCTTTGAATCTACATTCAGGTTATGTTCAGTTGTAATTGTAAACTGGATTGCGTCATTGAGTCTGATTCGCGCTATAATTGTTAGGATTCCAAAAGAATATACGGATCTCACGCCAATGAAATGAGGAGTTATATTCCATTGAGCCTGCTTAGCTCAGAGGTTAGAGCATCGCACTTGTAATGCGATGGTCATCGGTTCGATCCCGATAGCTGGCTCTTTTCCGTTCCTCTCATTCCCATAATCCACAAAGTTTAGGATCAAGATGGAATGGAAAATAAATACTCTTCCGATCGTTCGTCGGGTCCGTCATGCCAGGATCACTTACTCCCAACTAGGAACGGGATGAATTATTGGAGCTATTAGGATCTATAACAAATTAGAGAAAGATCTTCGTTCCCCATATAAAATAATTCCAGTAGTTGTACGGGTTATACTATTCTTTCTTCTTTCCAGCACTATTTGTTAATTGAATAAGGAGTTTATATGTCCCGTTATCGGGGACCTCGTTTAAAAATAATACGTCGTCTGAAAACTTTACCAGGGCTCACTAGTAAAAGACCCAAATACAGAAATGATTCTATAAACCGGTCTTCTTCCAGGAAAATCTCTCAATATCGTATCCGGCCAGAAGAGAAACAGAAATTGCGTTTTCATTACGGACTAACGGAGCGACAATTACTGAAATATGTTCGTATAGCTAGAAGAGCCAAGGGATCAACGGGCCAGGTCCTATTGCAATTACTTGAAATGCGTTCGGATAATATTATTTTTCGATTGGGTATGGCTCCCACCATTCCCGGAGCTAGACAATTAGTTAATCATGGACATATCCGGGTCAATGACCATATGGTTGATATACCAAGTTACCCTTGCAAACCCCAAGATGTGATTACTATAAGAGATCAACAAAGATTGAGAGCTATCATTAGGAAGAATATAGATCTGTTCCAGAGGGATAAATTGCCAAAGCATTTGACTTTTAATTCCTTACAATATAAAGGATTCATCAATCAAATAATAGATAGTAAATGGATCAGTTTGAAGATTAATGAATTGCTGGTCGTAGAATATTATTCCCGTCAAGCTTGAATCGAGAATGAAATGGAGGGGTTGGGTTGCTGGACATCTGGAAATTATGTTCCTACCCCTTCTTTCTCCCCTCCCCCAAGGGGACATTTTATTATCCTTCCGTACGTTACCGTTACATTAGAATATTGTTATCCACGATACTTTTATTGCTTCTTAAAATGGTCTTTACCTTTCCTATACCATGAACCAATGTTTGTGATATTTTCTATATCACAAATAGAAGGAGATTCATCCCGGAATTAGGAGATCGTCTTATTGGGATTTAATAGATTGGAAAAACGATGGATGAAAAGAAAATAGTAGGGCGAAAATACGGAAAGAGAGGGATTCGAACCCTCGGTAAGCAGAAACCTACATAGCAGTTCCAATGCTACGCCTTGAACCGCTCGGCCATCTTTCCTATGAGATCCCTTCTAATAAATAAAATTAGTGATTCGTTACGAATTATTTTTGTTCAGGTACGATCAATTCGATCTTGTGGAAATAAATAGATAATAAATAAAGTAATGATTCAATCCCTCCCGGAAAGACGAAAAGACATTTTCTCAAACTTCTTCCTATTTGAGCAAATATGAAATCATCCTTGTTGATGTGACGATCTTATTCGGATTGCCCAATCAATAATTTGAGACAGATTAACTGATCCATTCCATATTATGATCATATATGGATCTGTAGTGATCGTCTTATCAATTGTATAAGAATTAATTCTTTGGCAATGATCCTGTGTCATGATGACCATATTTTTCTCAATATTCCTTTATCTATATGGATATGCGCACACAATTGCTGGGTGGGCATTACATTCTCATTATGCAATGCTCGATCGTTTAACTCTTTCTTTGTTCGGATCATGATCGAACTGGACTTCTCAAGTTCACTAAATCTAGTATTCTTTCACTACGAATTTTTTTTCCCATTATTATTCATCAATATAACTAATGAACAATTATTCCAAATATTCCCTATCTATTCCCATTTGAAAAAATCAATTGGAATAGATAGAATGAGAACATATTGACGATTGTAAGGAAATCCATTTTATGGTATTGTGCACCAGAAAAAATTTCGTTCATGGAATCATTTGCGTAAGGGAATGAAGGAAATTATAAAATCTGTAATTGACTATGCCTAGATCTCAAAGAAATGACAATTTTATCGATAAGACCTTCACAATTGTAGCGGATATCTTATTGCGAATAATCCCGATGGCTCCGGGGGAGAAAGAGGCATTTACCTATTACAGAGATGGTGTGATTTGATATTTTTTCCGTTCTTCCCCTTTTGGGAAAGAAAAGGTATTCGGGAATCCAAATTGGGTCAAAGAAAACTTACACTCAGTGAAGGTGAGTTCTGGAGATAGAACAATTCCTTCTGTCGTGTATCCCCGATCAATGCAGCCTTAGATGCTTTCATCTCCTGAGGATTTTAGTATCGAGCGAAAGGTTACACCTATGCAATAGGCCTTGCTTGTATAGTGGAACCTATCTGATAGGTGCGCATGGGGGGAGAGAGCACTACGTATGGAAATCGACAACAAAAAAGCTCCGTTATAGCTCATATGCATTACCCTTTTCCGAGGGGTAGTGAGAATGGTTGGGACAACAAACATCCATCTCGTTTGTACTTCGGATACCCCTATCATTGAACCATCGGAGATTGTTGAAGTGACTAATCCCCGGAGAATACAGGGTGTTAAGAACAAAGAAATTGTTAGAAGTTCCATTCCTAGTACTGATATCCTTGGTGTTTGGAAAAGAATCTTTGCAAGAAGGATGGCTAGAGATTCATTGGAAATACACTAGCCCCTCTTAATTCGTAATATTGGGTCAGAATCTTTTTATTTCTTTTTTTTTTCAATTCCACGGATTACTCCCCGTATTACGTACTGTAAACAAAGGAGGAGCCGTATGAGGTGGGAATCTCATGTACGGTTTTGAAGCGGAGATCATTTCAATGGAATGAACGACCGTAACGGATGTCAGCTCAATCGGAAGGGGAATATGCGGAAGCTTTACAAAATTATTATGAAGCTATGCGACCGGAAACTGACCCTTATGATCGAAGTTATATACTATATAATATAGGTCTTGTCCATACAAGTAATGGGGAACATACGAAGGCCTTGGAATATTATTTCCAGGCATTAGAACGGAACCCATCCTTACCACAAGCTCTTAATAATACGGCCTTGATCTGTCATTACGTGCGGCTATCTGTACCATAGAATAACTTAGTTAATTACTACTACGGGTAAGGACAAAAGAAAAGGCTTTCTACATATGCACCGTTCCAAGTAACGGTTTTTATCAGCTGTAGCAAAAAGGACATCTTCTCTCATAGGAGCCCGAATATGAATAGATAGATAAAGCCTACGTATTCCATGGATAAAAAATTCAATTGATGATGGAAGCACCATAAAGATCAATTATTGAAGGTTCGGGCTGATACGATCAAATCTGCTCATTGACAAGAATCGGAAATCAACTTATGTAATAGAGTTGATCTACTAAGCTATTGAGCAGCGGTGTAGCATCAGATCCTAAAGATGTGAAGTACTCCAGAGACGGAAAGTACTCTTCAAAAATTCTATACGGAACTGAGATAGTTACCTTGCAAAAAGACTTTGATTTAGATGAGAAACCTGAAGTATATCTATTCCTATACTTCATCTTTTTGAGGGTAGGAGAAAAGATAGAACCTGATCATTTCATTGATTGGAAGTGAAATAAGAAACTCATGTCATTTACTTTTTCTAGTCCTTTGGTTAATCTGAACTACCAATGAATCATCTCCAATCCAAGAATATTTTGGAAATTTGGGTAGAGGACTAAAGAATAGTTGATTGAGCCGTATGAGGTAGGAAACTCTCAAGTACGGTTCTAAGGGAAGAAAACTTTTCCAAGTTTACCTATCCCGACCGAGGAGAACAGGCCATTCGACAGGGAGATCCTGAAACTGCGGAGGCTTGGTTCGATCAAGCTGCTGAGTATTGGGAACAAGCTATAGCACTTGCTCCGGGCAATTACATCGAAGCACAAAATTGGTTAAAGATTACAGGACGCTTTGGAGGATGAGACTATTATAAGGAAATCGTTTATGGGGAAATAATTTTCATTATTGAATATCTTATTTTCTCGGAATCAATGGAATTCTTCCAGAATATTCCCCAAAATTAGATTCTATCGACATCTCATAGGAATATATTGACAATTGGCATCTCATAGGAATATATTTATTCACAATAGAAAAAAGGATACCTTTTCTGGTTCTGGATTGTTCATGGATCTTTTTAATAGGGGTAAAAACCATCCATAAATGTCTTTCATTAATGATCCATGAATAAAGATTTATAACGAACGGATGGATGGTCTTTTTTTTTTTTTTATGGGAAATATGGAGGAGTATCAATAGATGGATAAATAGAAATTTCTATTTATCCATCTAGAAACATTGTAATAATCACCGAAAAACGCTTTTTCCGGTCGTAACAGTCCATGGTCCATTAAGCACCTCGGAGATATGTCATAATGAAAATGAACACTTGCCTCAGATTGACTCCCGTGTCATAATCAATAGATAAATAGATATTTATATGTAATAATCACCGAAAAACGCTTTTTTCCGGTCGTAACAGTCTACGGTCCATTAAGCACCTCGGAGATATGTCATAATGAACATGAACACCTGTCTCAGATTGACTCCCGTATCATAGTCGCTCCAGTCATAAACTAGAAAATAAGGAAGGGGAGAAACGAGTTGAGATATCTCTCTCGTAAGTTAACTAATTACTATTGGCAGGTTTCTTCTTATTTATAACCATCTGGAAAGAGGAGAATTAAATGATCACTCGTTTACTAGAACAATTTGAACAACTAGACGTAAAGGCCGAAGTGGATAGGGATCCTGTAAAAACATCTTTTGAAAAATGGGCCAAACCTGGACATTTCTCAAAGACGCTAGCTAAGGGCCCTGATACTACCACTTGGATCTGGAATTTACATGCTGATGCTCACGATTTTGATAGTCATACCAATGATTTGGAAGATATTTCTCGCAAAATATTTAGCGCTCATTTTGGTCAACTAGCCATCATCTTTATTTGGCTAAGTGGGATGTACTATCATGGCGCTCGTTTCTCTAATTATGAAGCATGGCTGAGTGATCCCACTCACATCAAACCCAGTGCTCAAATAGTTTGGCCAATAGTAGGTCAAGAAATATTGAATGGGGATGTAGGTGGAGGTTTTCGAGGGATACAAATCACCTCTGGGTTCTTCCAGCTTTGGCGAGCATCTGGAATAACCAGTGAATTACAACTTTACTGCACTGCAATTGGTGCATTGATCTTTGCAGCGTTAATGCTTTTTGCTGGTTGGTTTCATTATCATAAAGCTGCCCCAAAATTATCTTGGTTCCAAGAAGTAGAATCCATGTTGAACCATCATTTAGCAGGGTTACTAGGACTTGGGTCTCTAGCTTGGGCAGGACACCAAGTGCACGTCTCTTTACCCATTAACCAACTTCTAGACGCTGGAGTGGATCCTAAAGAGATACCACTTCCTCATGAATTTCTTTTCAATTCCGATCTTATGGCTCAATTTTATCCCAGTTTTGCTAAGGGAGTGATCCCATTTTTCACCCTGAATTGGTCAGAATATTCAGACTTTTTGACTTTTCGTGGAGGATTAAATCCAGTAACGGGGGGTCTGTGGCTGACCGATACTGCGCATCATCATTTGGCTATTGCAGTTCTTTTCCTGATAGCCGGTCATATGTATAGGACCAATTGGAACATGGGCCATTACCTCAAAGTAATTTTAGAAGCTCATAAAGGTCCATTTACGGGGGAGGGCCATAAAGGTCTTTACGAGATCTTAACTACCTCATGGCATGCTCAATTAGCTATTAACCTAGCTCTTTTAGGATCTTTAACTATTATCGTAGCTCACCACATGTATGCGATGCCCCCCTATCCATACCTAGCTATTGACTATGGTACCCAACTCTCTCTGTTTACACATCATATGTGGATTGGTGGGTTTATCATAGTTGGCGCTGCTGCACATGCAGCGATTTTTATGGTAAGAGACTATGACCCAACTACTCAATACAACAATTTATTAGATCGCGTTCTTAGACATCGTGATGCAATTGTATCACATCTCAACTGGGTATGTATATTCTTAGGCTTCCATAGTTTTGGTCTTTATATTCATAATGATACTATGAGCGCTCTGGGACGTCCTCAAGATATGTTCTCAGATACTGCTATACAATTACAACCTATCTTTGCTCAATGGATACAAAACACTCATGCTTCAGCACCCGGTTTAACAGCTCCTGGTGCAACAGCGAGTACCAGCTTAACCTGGGGAGGTGGTGATTTGGTGACAGTAGGTTCCAAGGTGGCTTTGTTACCAATTCCATTGGGAACCGCAGATTTTTTGGTACATCACATTCATGCATTTACTATCCATGTGACTGTTTTAATCCTACTTAAAGGTGTTCTATTTGCCCGTAGCTCCCGTTTAATACCCGATAAAGCGAATCTTGGTTTTCGCTTTCCTTGCGATGGACCTGGGAGAGGAGGAACATGTCAAGTATCTGCCTGGGATCATGTTTTCCTTGGTTTATTCTGGATGTACAATGCAATTTCGGTAGTAATATTCCATTTCAGCTGGAAAATGCAGTCCGATGTTTGGGGTAGTATAAGTGATCAGGGAGTGGTAACTCATATCACGGGAGGAAACTTTGCACAGAGTTCTATTACGATTAACGGGTGGCTCCGTGACTTTCTATGGGCACAAGCCTCTCAAGTGATCCAATCTTATGGTTCTTCATTATCTGCATATGGTCTTTTATTTTTAGGTGCTCATTTTGTTTGGGCCTTTAGTTTAATGTTCTTATTCAGCGGCCGTGGGTACTGGCAAGAACTCATTGAATCTATCGTTTGGGCCCATAACAAATTGAAGGTTGCTCCTGCTATCCAGCCCAGAGCCTTGAGCATTGTACAGGGACGTGCTGTAGGAGTAGCTCATTACCTTCTGGGTGGAATCGTCACAACATGGGCGTTCTTCCTGGCAAGAATTATTGCAGTAGGATAATGGTTAGGAGGATTTGAAAAGCATTATGGCATCAAGATTTCCAAAGTTCAGCCAAGGTTTGGCCCAGGACCCAACTACTCGTCGTATTTGGTTCGGTATTGCAACCGCACATGACTTCGAGAGTCATGATGATATTACCGAAGAACGCCTTTATCATAAAATTTTTGCTTCCCACTTTGGTCAATTGGCAATAATATTTCTGTGGACCTCTGGTAATTTGTTCCATGTGGCTTGGCAAGGCAATTTTGAAGCATGGGTACGCGATCCCTTACATGTAAGACCCATTGCTCATGCAATTTGGGATCCTCATTTTGGTCAACCAGCTATAGAAGCCTTTACCCGAGGAGGTGCTCCCGGTCCGGTCAATATTGCTTATTCCGGTGTTTATCAGTGGTGGTATACAATCGGCTTACGCACTAACGAAGATCTTTATGCCGGAGCTCTTTTCTTGCTCTTTTTTTCTGCCATCTTTTTAATAGCGGGTAGGTTACATTTACAACCTAAATGGAGACCAAGTGTTGCATGGTTCAAAAATGCCGAATCCCGTCTAAATCATCATTTGTCAGGACTCTTCGGAGTAAGTTCTCTAGCTTGGACAGGGCATTTAGTTCATGTCGCTATTCCTGAATCAAGGGGGGTGCACGTCAGATGGGATAATTTTTTGGATGTATTACCGCATCCCCAAGGTTTAGGACCGTTTTTCGCGGGTCAGTGGAATGTTTATGCTCAAGATCCTGATTCCAGTAGTCACTTATTCGGTACCTACCAAGGAGCGGGAACTGCTATTCTAACTCTTCTCGGAGGATTCCATCCACAAACTCAAAGTTTATGGCTGACTGATATGGCTCATCATCATTTAGCTATTGCAGTTATTTTCCTGATAGCCGGTCATATGTATAGAACCAACTTTGGGATTGGTCACAGTATAGAAGATATTTTGGAGGCACATGTTCCTCCAGGAGGCCGCTTAGGACGCGGACATAAGGGTCTTTATAACACAATCAATAATTCTCTTCATTTTCAATTGGGTCTTGCTTTAGCTTCTTTGGGGGTTATCACTTCCTTGGTAGCTCAACACATGTATTCTTTACCCGCTTATGCATTCATAGCACAAGACTTCACCACTCAAGCTGCATTATATACTCATCATCAATACATTGCCGGGTTCATTATGACAGGGGCCTTTGCTCATGGAGCTATATTCCTCATTAGGGATTATAATCCGGAACAAAATAAGGATAATGTATTGGCGAGAATGTTGGAGCATAAGGAAGCTATAATATCTCATCTTAGTTGGGTTAGTTTATTACTAGGTTTCCATACCTTGGGACTTTATGTTCATAATGATGTTATGCTTGCTTTCGGTACTCCAGAAAAACAAATATTGATCGAGCCCATATTTGCTCAGTGGATACAATCTGCTCATGGTAAGACCTTATATGGTTTCGATGTACTCCTATCTTCGACAAGTGGTCCAGCATTCGAGGCAAGTAAGAGCATATGGTTACCCGGTTGGTTGAATGCTGTTAATGATGATAAGAATTCATTGTTCTTAACCATCGGTCCTGGAGACTTTTTGGTTCATCATGCTATTGCTCTAGGTTTGCATACAACTACATTGATCCTAGTTAAAGGTGCTTTGGATGCGCGTGGTTCCAAGCTAATGCCAGATAAGAAAGATTTTGGTTATAGTTTTCCTTGCGATGGTCCGGGACGGGGTGGTACTTGCGATATCTCGGCCTGGGATGCTTTTTATTTGGCAGTTTTCTGGATGTTGAATACTATTGGATGGGTTACTTTCTATTGGCATTGGAAGCATATAACGTTATGGCAGGGTAATGTAGCGCAATTTAATGAGTCTTCCACTTATTTAATGGGATGGTTAAGAGATTATCTATGGTTAAATTCTTCACAACTTATTAATGGATACAATCCTTTCGGTATGAACAGTTTATCTGTTTGGGCGTGGATGTTCTTATTCGGGCATCTTGTTTGGGCTACTGGATTTATGTTCTTGATTTCCTGGCGTGGATATTGGCAGGAATTGATCGAAACTCTTGCATGGGCCCATGAACGCACACCTTTGGCTAATTTAGTTCGATGGAGAGACAAGCCAGTAGCTCTTTCCATTGTTCAAGCACGATTAGTTGGATTAGCTCACTTTTCCGTAGGTTATATATTCACTTATGCAGCTTTTTTAATTGCCTCTACATCAGGTAAATTTGGTTAATTTTTCTTCATCAATTTCATAAGTGAATGAGATGGTATTGTATCAATGACAATACCTCACAGAGAAAAAGTAATCAACGTAATATATCTCCATCTAAAATCTGATCTATATTTTGATTCTTGGACTGAACTATTATGGCGAGAAAGAGTCTCATTCAGAGAGAAAAGAAAAGACAAGCACTGGAACGAAAATATCATTTGATTCGTCAATCTTTGGAGGAAGAAAGCAAAGTTTCATCATTGGATGACAAATGGGAAATTCATAGAAAATTGCAATCTTCACCACGTAATAGTGCGCCTACACGTCTTCATCGACGTTGTTCTTCGACTGGAAGACCTAGAGCCAACTATCGAGACTTTGGATTGTCCGGACACGTACTCCGTGAGATGGCCCACGCATGTTTATTGCCCGGGATAAAAAAATCGAGTTGGTAGGAAAAAAAAAGTTATTGAAGTTTTTTGTGATAATAGTACCCCTATCCCTATATAGGGGTACTATATCCCATGATTGTTTGATGTACCCATTCTGTATATGATATAAATCAATGGTGCGGAGTAGAGTAGTCTGGTAGCTCGCAAGGCTCATAACCTTGAGGTCACGGGTTCAAATCCTGTCTCCGCCAGACCAGAACATAAGAAGTATTTTGGTCCGGAAAGGATTACTCCCTCACTTGATAAAGGATTACTCCCTCACTTGATAAAGGATTACTCTCTCATTATCACTTTTTTCTTTTTTAATTGAATGAAAAGTGAGGAAAAGATATGAGAAATACATAAACTATTCATTTTCATATTCTATGTGACGGGCGGGTAGCGGGGATCGAACCCGCATCTTCTCCTTGGCAAGGAGAAATTTTACCATTCAACCATACCCGCATTTTATTCGTTATGAATATATGAATATATATTCATATATTCATATATTCATAAAATTGTAACATAATACATATATGTTCAATCCCATTCGTAAGTAGATACCATTTCTTAAATAGTCCAATTATTTATTCAATTACAAAAAACCCCTCCCTTGAGCACCTTCATTTGGTTCCTTGGGCCTTAGTCCTTAATAATAACTATAAAGCCCTCTGGGAGGGGGAGGGGGGGAGGGGAGTTTGAGACTAAAACATCTAGAACAGATCTAAGATATGAAAGAATTAAGGATACCTACAAAAAGGACTGATCCGATCCATAATGATACACCCGAAAATACAACATTTTTGCTACTTGACCAACCATCAGGAGAGGCAAGTGCAACAGGGACACCAATCACTGGTAAAAATGAAATAGCAATTAATGCAAACACAGCCGATTGGAAAGCAATAGTCATGGTTGTGATCTTACAAGTTCTCAACAGATTGAATAGACTATACCATCCGATCCCCAATTTTCAATTCTGATAAAATGCACTACGAGAAGGATTTGACCAGAAATTGATCGAGCTTTTCAAACTTTTTCAAAATTGTATTTGAGTGTGAGAGGAGAGGGAAGTTCATTTCTTTTTTCCATTCCATATGATCATGATAAATAATCATATGTCACAGGTATGGTTGGTCTCGGCCCGACCTTATGATTATAGTTAGGTATTATATGAAGGGGTAGAGAAGTTGTTTCTGGGAGAGATGGCCGAGTGGTTGATGGCTCCGGTCTTGAAAACCGGTATAGTAAAAAAACTATCGAGGGTTCGAATCCCTCTCTCTCCTGCTTTTTTTTCAACAATTACATTTATTAGTCCGGTCCAGTACAAAAAAAGAGAATAGCTCGGCTATATACAGCCGAGCTACAAGGATCCAGTTGGAAAGAGAGTATTTGAAAATACTCCTATCCCACCGATATGGGAGATGGATGTAATGAAATTGAATCGATTTCTCTTCCATCTGGTTCGATCTCTTGTTTCAGTTAAGAGGAGTCATGGAAAGGACAGGTTCGAAATCACGATCAATTCCTTTCTCAAATCCTGCTGCAGCTGCACGAGCCCTTCCCGCATGCCACAAATGACCTACGAAGAGGAAAAATCCTAGAACGAAATGGGAGGTGGATAACCAACTTCGGGGAGAGACAAAATTAACCGCATTGATTTCGGTAGCTACACCACCCACAGAATTTGAAGAACCTAAAGGAGCATGAGTCATATATTCTGCCGAACGTCGTTCCTGCCAAGGCTGTATGTCCTTTCTCAACTTGCTCAGGTCCAAACCATTAGGGCCCCTTAGGGGTTCCAACCAAGGAGCACGGAGATCCCAAAAACGCATCGTTTCCCCTCCAAAGATAATTTCTCCAGTCGGAGAACGCATAAGGTATTTACCTAAACCAGTAGGTCCTTGGGCAGACCCCACACTAGCTCCAAGACGTTGGTCTCTAACTAGAAAAGTAAACGCTTGAGCTTGAGAGGCTTCTGGGCCGGTGGGTCCATAGAATTCACTAGGATAAACTGTGTTGTTGAACCAAACGAAACAACAAGCAATAAAACCAAAGACAGATAGAGCCGCTAAACTATAGGACAAATAAGCTTCTCCGGACCATACAAATGCACGGCGAGCCCATGCAAAAGGTTTGGTTAAGATATGCCAGATACCACCGAAGATACAAATGGAACCTAACCATACATGTCCTCCAATTACATCTTCTAGATTGTCCACGCTAACGATCCATCCCTCTCCTCCGAAAGGAGATTTCAGTAAATAACCAAATATAGCGCTTGGGTTAAGAGTCGGGTTCGTAATTTTTCTTACATCTCCACCGCCGGGAGCCCAGGTATCATATACACCTCCAAAATACAAAGCCTTGAGCACTGGAAGAAAAGCACCAACACCTAGCAAGATTAGGTGAATACCCAAAATTGTGGTCATTTTGTTTCTATCTTTCCATACATAGCCAAAGAATGGAAAAGATTCTTCTAAAGTTTCGGGTCCTATAAGTGCATGATAAATACCACCAAAACCTAAAACCGCAGAAGAAATTAAGTGAAGTACCCCAGATACAAAATATGGAAAAGTGTCTACGATTTCCCCACCAGGACCGACTCCCCATCCTAGAGTGGCTAGATGGGGAAGTAAAATCAATCCTTGTTCATACATAGGCTTTTCCGGTACGAAATGAGCCACTTCGAATAGGTTCATTGCTCCGGCCCAGAATACAATTAATCCGGCATGAGCCACGTGAGCCCCAAGCAATTTACCAGACAAATTGATAAGTCGGGCATTACCGGCCCACCAAGCGAAACCAGTGGTTTCTTGATCACGACCAGCTAAAGCTATAGTTCCATTAAAGAGCGTTTCCACGGGGTAGGACCTCCTCAGGGAATATAAGGTTTTCATGAGGCTGATCTTGAGCCGCCATCCAAGCACGAATACCTTCGTTCAGAAGAATATTTTTTGTGTAGAAAGTCTCAGATTCAGGATCTTCTGCTGCACGGATCTCCTGGGAAACAAAATCATAAGCACGTAAGTTTAGAGCTAGACCAACTACTCCAATGGCACTCATCCATAAACCGGTTACTGGCACAAATAACATGAAGAAATGTAACCAACGTTTATTGGAAAAAGCAACCCCAAAAATCTGGGACCAGAAACGGTTAGCAGTGACCATGGAATAAGTCTCTTCAGATTGAGTCGGGTTAAAAGCACGGAACGTATTTGCACCATCGCCATCTTCAAATAAAGTATTTTCCACGGTAGCACCATGAATAGCACATAGAAGAGCAGCACCCAATACTCCGGCAACTCCCATCATATGAAATGGATTCAAGGTCCAATTATGAAAACCTTGAAAGAAGAGGATAAATCGGAAAATAGCTGCTACACCAAAACTAGGTGCAAAAAACCAACCGGACTGACCCAATGGATAGATCAAAAATACAGGAACAAAGACAGCAATTGGAGCAGAGAATGCAATTGCATTATAAGGTCGCAATTGTACAGATCGAGCAAGTTCAAATTGACGTAACATGAAACCTATTAGAGCGAAAGCACCATGAAGAGCAACGAAGGTCCATAGACCACCTAATTGACACCAACGAGTAAAATCTCCTTGTGCTTCGGGTCCCCATAATAGCAGCAGAGAATGCGCTAAACTATTAGCAGGAGTAGAAACTGCAGCAGTTAGGAAATTACAACCTTCAAGATAGGAACTGGCCAATCCGTGAGTATACCATGAAGTCACAAAGGTTGTACCTGTGAACCATCCACCTAAGGCAAAATAGGCACAAGGAAAGAGCAATAGACCGGACCAACCCACAAAAACGAAACGGTCTCTGCGTAGCCAGTCATCCACAGTATCAAATAAAGTTTTTTCTTCCTTAGAAGACTTTCCAAGGGTTATAGTCATAGCGATCGATCCTCCTATTTCACTATTTCGACCATTTCCGAGCACCCTATATGATCAAAAGGTATATGATGAATTGGGGACAATTTTGAATCCATCATCCTTTCAAAAAAAAAATTGGGTTCCGAAGATTTGTTGTTGGAACAAATATTTGAAACTGAACCGAACCGATCCAATATAGGTAAATGCATGATAGTTTGATGCTCGAGTTTTCAGAGTTCCTATCTGATCCTCGAATCACCTATTGAATAACATCGATGGAACAATTTCCGTGGAAGGAAGTGCGCTTTCTCCCCCCCATTGAATTCACCAGATTCTATTCACAATATCTATTCCATTCAATATTTTTTATCCATTTTCGTCTTGAACCTTCTGCAATGAAA